GCCCGGGCTCTTTCGAGCTGCTCAATGGCCCCTCTACGTAATTCTTCCGAATTTCGAATAGTACTCAAAATCCTCTGTTTTCGATTATCTAATAAATCATTTAATGAAAGTAGATTATCTTAGCATTAATTTCACAACTTCCACGATCTCTTCCCGAACCAAACATGAATCTTTCAATTCATTTGGCTCTCACGCTCAATTATTTATTTTAGGGGCATTCCCCTATCTTTTAATGTAATGAGCCTATCCTCTATTTTCTGTTCGTATTCAAAGATATCGAAACTGATACAAGACCAGAATATTAGGAGGACTCTTCTGACCAGACAAAAAATCTATAATTGTCAGCAAAGTTGTTTCTTTATCTGTTCTTTATTTAATTTCATATTTATATTCATAACTTGAAATTTTTCGATTTTTTTCTTCAAATCCAAAAATCCCTCTTTTTTTATACATAGGTCGTCGATTTGGCATTGAAGAAAAAAGGGTAAGGTGCCCGTTTTTCTAGTTTTCTAGTATAGTAAATGGTTCAAATCATTTTATCGATATGAGTGTTCTATATCAGATAAATTACCAACTATTTATTTTTAAACCATTTGATTTTGGTACTAATGTAGCGGTAGAAAGAGTACCATGTTGTGCCTGAACTTCAAACAGTTTTGCTTTAACCATGTTAATGGTCTCACATTATTGGTTGATAGAGAATCAAAGTTAATTTACCAATGAATTACGAAATGCTATGGTTCTTACATGTGATTTATGAATTTATTCAGAAGTAATTCGTCGAGATCGTGCACTTTTTTTCTTAGTTATCCTAAAAAAAATAAGATAAACAAAGTGCAGCTGGTTGGATCCAACTTATTCTTGAAATACACAACTCGCACACACTCCCTTTCCAAAAAAAATCAATACACCAAGCACTATACTTAGATTTATTGGATTTGTTGCTAAAATATCGGTATTAAACCCGAAACTCCCGGCGGATGGCCAGTGGCCTAAGGAAATGAAAGAATCGGTTACATTTTTCATATGTTCTCCTCTTATGGATAGGACTAACAAAGAACAGAGTTCTTTTTGTATCACTTCGCCCGAATCCTTTTCTTTTTTTTTATCGATTTCTTTTTCTTTTAGTTGAATTTCCCCTTTTTAATGGGAATAGATTAAATCTATTATTAAATCTATTAATTTATAATTGAATTTGAGAATTTACAAAATTCTTATTTCTTATTTTTTTTTTTTTTTTTTTTAGTTTCCAATAAGATATAAGATATTTAATGAGATTAGGTCCTAGGTTTCATATCAATTACGAAATATCTCCTTTATTGAAATGTTTCCTAAAATAAAAGTAAAAAAAAAAAAAACTTTCTGTCATACTAAACTAAGGATAAGGACGGGAAGGAAGAAAGAGAGCGAATCCACTAATTCCTCATCCTAAAATCAGTCCGTCCCGGGGTATTGTCTCAACAAATAAATAATTGCAGGAATAAAGTGTTGATATAATTCAAAGAAGCAAACGGCAACGAGTTAATAAGTTAATAAAATAATAAAAATGCGTAACGTACTTTTTACATTTTTATTCTAGGATTAAATTAAACAAAAGGATTCGCAAATAAAAGCGCTAATGCCACGACCAATCCATAAATTGTTAAAGCTTCCATGAAAGCTAGACTAAGCAATAAAGTACCTCGTATTTTACCCTCTGCTTCTGGTTGTCTCGCAATACCTTCTACAGCTTGTCCTGCAGCAGTACCCTGGCCAACTCCCGGTCCAATAGAAGCAAGCCCTACGGCCAATCCAGCAGCAATAACGGAAGCAGCAGAAATCAGTGGATTCATGATAGGTTCCTCGCACCAAAAAAAAGAAATGGTTAATGATACAATCAATTAATGAATTATTACTTATTTTTTCAGTAAAATCCACCCAGTAGAAGTAACTAAAAACTGTGAATTAAAAAATAATATTACTGAATCGTCAGAACTACTTCGATATCTCGTTTTTAGTTTCTACCCCATGATGGAGTTTTTGTAAATCCGTATGTATATGATTCTAGTTATTACATTTTTTTTTTTTGTTTCGAATCATTCTTTCATTCAATTCTTCGTTCCTAACTCTTCTATATCCTTGAGTTCATCTGTTTTTTTTTTTTCATTCAATCCACAATACACAATCATAGATGAAAAATAAGAACTTATATTGGAATCCGTCTACTAAATGCAGTGAGCTGTAAAATCCTAATTAATATATAGGGATAGCTCCTATATAACTAGTAAATATCTAATATCACATATACATTTGTTTCTTTCATAACGTAAACCACTCGCATTTTATATTTTCTATTGAATATAGAATTGGATTCCAGAATCATTGATATACAGGGGTTGGACTTATGACTTATAGACATTACATATATATATACCCCTAACCCATCCCTCTTTTTCACAATTACGTAATATCGTCTATACTTCCTTATACGAATCTAGATCATATATACATACGTATTTGT